TTTCGAAACGAAATTTGAGTCATTTCATTAGTAATCAATATCTTAAATTAGTAATCCATATCTTAAATTTTTTTAGTAATCGATATCTTAAATTGTCAAATCAACAATCTATTTTTTAATGTATAATTCTATCCCATAGAATAATGAAATAATATAGAAGGGCAATAAGGACAACGGCATACGTTATTCGAGTTTGACCTTTTTTTCTAAAAACTATATAAGATACCAGACCAATAATCAGAATTCTATGGCACACTGTTTCCATCAAAAATTTTGTATTATCCATTTTAACACCTTTTTCTACATAGTTCTAACCCCTATCTAATTCAGAAGTAGAACTAGTTGTTTTATTTAATCTATTTATATATATTTATTTGAAAAAGAGTTCGAACAGAAAAAACTAGGTATTATCAAGTCCACCATATATCTTATTAGAAAATGATATTGCTTCGAATCTAATTGTCATTTAAACCTTTTATTTTATAACTAAGTAATTTTTTTTATGACTAACTTAAACTTAATCTATTATTTGATCAATTGTAACTTTTTAAATGGTTTGAGTTTCAATATTTGTTAAAGACGTAAGACTAATAGTAAGTAGAAATACTAAATTCGAAAAAAATCTTAGTCGACTTAGTGTACTTGATTTTTCTTATTAACCCCTTCGAGAAAGATAAGATCTGTTGAATCGAAACTAATTGAAAATACAAGACTTCTTTTATGGAACATACATATCAATATGCGTGGATCATACCTTTTGTTCCACTTCCCATTCCTCTATTAATAGGAGTTGGCCTTCTACTTTTTCCAAGAGCAACGAAAAATCTTCGGCGTATCTGGGCTTTTTTAAGTGTTTTATTATTAACTATAGTCATGATTATGTCAATTGATCTGTCTATTCAACAAATAAATAGAAGCTTTATATATCAATATATATGGTCTTGGGTCATTAATAATGATTTTTCTTTCGAACTCGGATATTTGATCGATCCACTTACTTCTATTATGCTAGTATTGATTTCGAGTGTTGGAATTATGGTTCTAATATATAGTGATAATTATTTGTCTCATGACCAAGGATATTTGAGATTTTTTACTTATATGAGTTTTTTTAGTACTTCCATGTTGGGATTAGTTATTAGTTCTAATTTAATACAAATTTATATTTTTTGGGAATTAATTGGAATGTGTTCCTATTTATTAATAGGCTTTTGGTTTACAAGGCCTCTTGCAGCAAATGCTTGTCAAAAAGCATTTGTAACTAATCGAGTAGGAGATTTTGGTTTCTTATTAGGAATTTTAAGTTTTTATTGGATAATAGGAAGTTTTGAATTTCAAGATTTATTTGAAGTATCTAATAACTTGATCTATAATAATGAGATAAATCTTTTATTCCTTATTTTTTGTGCTCCTTTATTATTTATTGGTGCAGCTGCTAAATCTGCCCAATTCCCTCTTCACGTATGGTTACCTGATGCTATGGAGGGGCCGACTCCTATTTCGGCTCTTATCCACGCTGCCACTATGGTAGCAGCGGGGATTTTTCTTGTAGCTCGACTTCTTCCTCTTTTTATAGTCATACCATATATAAAAAATGGCATTGCTTTCATTGCTATAATAACACTATTTTTAGGAGCTACTTTAGCACTTGCTCAAAAAGATATTAAGAGAAGTTTAGCCTATTCTACAATGTCTCAATTAGGATATATTATGTTAGCTATTAGCATGGGATCTTATCGAACTGCTTTATTTCATTTAATTACTCATGCGTATTCAAAAGCATTATTGTTCTTAGGATCTGGATCAGTTATTCATTCAATGGAAACTATTGTTGGATATTCTCCTGATAAAAGTCAGAATTTAGTTCTTATGGGTGGTTTAAGAAAACACATACCAATTACAAAAATTGCTTTTTTATTAGGTACACTTTCCCTTTGTGGTATTCCACCCCTTGCCTGTTTTTGGTCTAAAGATGAAATTCTTAAGGATAGCTGGTTGTATTCACCCATTTTCGGAATAATAGCTTGGTTGACAGCAGTGTTAACCGCATTTTATATGTTTCGAATCTATTTACTTACTTTTGAGGGTCATTTTAATATAAATTTTAAAAATTATAATGGTAAGGAAACAAACCCGTTCGCCTCAATTTCCCTATGGGGAAAAAGCCGTTTGAAAACAATTACCAATTGTGTTTTTTTAGAAACCTTATTAAGAATGACTACTAATGAAAAGCCTTCTTTTTCTTTGAAGAAAAAGAAGATATATTACAATGCCAATCTAAGAAAAAATATACAACCTTTTATCAGTATTTTTGCCAATAAGAAGATTTTTTTATATCCTTATGAATCAGATGATGTTATTTTATTTTGTCTACTACTATTAATTTTATTTGCTTTATTTGTTGGGGCGATAGGAATTTCTTTCGATCAATCCATAATGACTTTGGATATATTATCTAAATGGTTAACTCCATCGATAAATCTTTTACATCCAAATTTAAAAAATTCTCCAAATTTATCTGAATTTCTACAGGATACAATTTTTTCGGTCAGTATAGTTTCTGTGGGAATATCTATCGCACTTTTTTTCTATAAACCTGTTTATTCATGTTTTCAAAATTTGGAATTAATTAATTCTTTTGGTAAACTATTCTCGAAGACACTTTTTGCTGATAAAATTAGAGGTATCATATATAATTGGTCATATAATTGTGGTTACATAGATGCTTTTTATACAAAATTTTTAACAGGAGGAATAAGAGTCTTGATGGAAATAACTAATTTTTTTGATAGACGATTAATTGATGGAATTACGAATGGAATCGGTGTTATCAGTTTTTTTCTAGGTGAAGCTATTAAATACCTGGGAGGGGGTCGTGTCTCTTCTTATCTTTTCTTTTTTTCATTTTATCTATCAATCTTTTTATTCATCTTCTACATATTTTATTTTTATATTCTTTTTTAAAATCTAGAAAGAATTCAAATACTCATATGCATTCATTTTTCTAATTTTTCAAACTAAATTAGTAAATATAAAAAAAATATATAAAAGATTAATAAAATTTTATTTGTAATATACATCTAATTTGAAGATATTGATTACTATTGATATAGAACAAGCTCATATTTTTTTCAGTACCTTTATGATGAACAAGATCAAGTTGGTAGGGATTAAAATATCCCTTGATTTCTATGATCACGGATCCTAAAAGGCCCCTTGACTATTATGTATAAATGGGTTTGAATCTATTTGTATAGATTAATAGGAGAGGGGCGCATTCAATATCTTCGTAAAAATACGAAGAATAGGGTTTTCTTTTTTGACTAAAATTTCGGATTAGTAATCAGGAAATCTCTCTAAAAGAGTGAATTCTTTTTTTTTTTTAAGAAAAAAATGGGTTTTTTAGATCTTTAGCACAGTACATAGATTCTGGATCGATTCAGAATTAAATAATATCTTCGATACCTTTTTATTTTATTTGTTTTCGACTTCGAACTTTTTTTTATAGTAAAAAAAATTCCCTTTGAATAATAGATGTCTTTCACATCCAACTCGAATAATGAGTAACCTTTGTATTTAAAAATGGCAGTTCCAAAAAAACGTACTTCTATCTCAAAAAAGCGTATTCGTAAAAATATTTGGAAACGGAAAGGATATTGGGCAGCCTTAAAAGCTTTTTCGTTGGGGCAATGTCTTTCGACCGGAAATTCTAAAAGTTTTTGTGTGGGACAAAAAAATTTGACCACAAATGCAAAAGGTTTTTTTGTGCGACAAAGAAATAAGTAATCAAAAGTTGTAATAATCTGAATCGACTTGACTCAAAAAGTTTCAAGTTTTGGAATTTGATTTCGAATAGAAAATTCATAATTTCCATTACCTACTGTTTTGGACTAATCAATATGAAATTCTATTCTCCTCGCTCTTATGATTTGTAGAATTAAGAACTGTTCTGTTTACTGAATTCTAAAAAAAAACTTTTCTTCGAAAAAACAATAAAGAAATGAATCATTAAAAAATGAAAATGAGAAAGGACATTTTTTTAGTTCTATCCCTGGATAGGGGGTAGAACTATCCAGTTACAACAATTCAACCCCAGAAGATCATAAACTAGACAAAAGGTTGAAATTAAGTAAAACGGATCCCGTATAAATGAAAATAATGAACCTTCAAATCCCTATGAATTATTATTCATCAATTTCAATCTTTCCTTAAAAATACTAGATTGAGTTTACTTCTTCAATTTCGACGATTGAATATGAATAGGATATTATCTCTTTTAGCAAGCCGCCATGGTGAAATCGGTAGACACGCTGCTCTTAGGAAGCAGTGCTAGAGCATCTCGGTTCGAGTCCGAGTGGCGGCATGCCATCTTCTAAAAAAGATAGAATAGATCCTATAATGAATTCAATTTATGATTTGTATCCCTGTATCCCGTAATTAAGGGATTCCTTTATTTTTTTTATGATATTTTTAACTTTCGAACATATATTAACTCATATTTCTTTTTCAATCGTTTCCATTGTAATTACAATTCATTTAATAACCTTATTAGTCGATGAAATCGTAAAACTATATGATTCGTCAGAGAAGGGCCTGATAGCTACTTTTTTCTGTATAACAGGATTATTAGTCACTCGTTGGATTTATTCGGGACATTTCCCATTAAGTAATTTATATGAATCACTAATCTTCCTTTCATGGACTTTCTCCATTATTCATATCGTTCCGTATTTCAAAAAAAAAAATGATTTCAGTGCAATAACCGCGCCAAGTGTTATTTTTACACAAGGCTTTACTACTTCGGGTCTTTTAACTGAAATACATCAATCCGGAATATTAGTACCTGCTCTCCAATCCGAGTGGTTAATAATGCACGTAAGTATGATGGTATTGGCTTATGGAGCTCTCTTATGCGGATCATTAGTATCAGTAGCCCTTCTAGTCATTACATTTCGAAAAGACATCAAGATTTTTTATAAAAGCAATCGTTTAGTAAATGA